TGGAACATACTTGTTTAAGTTATACATCAAATGCATAGTGTTTTTAACCATATATAGTTTGAATATATGATTGTTTTTATACTGAACAAAATTGTATATGCAACTATATATATCAATATATTTATACTCATTGATTACGCTGGTCGAGTCTTGCCTGGTTTCGGGGTTTGACAGGATTACTATGAATTCGCCCGGCGTAGGGGGTAGGGGGGTTTGTCGAGAAATTTTGGGAATCGCACTAGAGGGGGGGCACCTTAGGTATCTATGAGGATAGTAATAATAGCTTATGCACCTGATAAAGACGTATGTTGTTATTTAATGAATGTCTTTTGAGTCTTACAGCTACTACATTAATATCAAGGAAAATGTACTACCTTATCTAGTTCAATACTTTTGAAAGTGACCAAATGTCAGATGAAAGTGACCCTAAAAAAAGAAACCCTATGCATTTAAGTGAACGCCTTGGCATGGTGGGTCATGGATAATTATGTAATTACACCAATAATCAAATGCCAGTAATAATTCATATTGTGTGGAGTATTTATCTTATTGTCCCTGACCTTTCATGAATATTATGCATTTAGTCATAAACCAGTGGGTGATCTCTTACTACATCGTATGGTTAATATAAATTTTAGTTGGTTCATGCGAGGAAACAATTTTCAAGGAGGTATGGGGAATATTCAATTTATCAGGTCGACTTAATAGTTTTCTGAGTATCTAATAGTATGGGTTATGTACATTTTAATTTGTATGTCCTTGCTTTTATGTCTTTTATCATAAATCTTTGGAATTAGATATGTATGTACTATACCATAATGTAAGATAATGCATAATATGTACTATACCATAATGTAAGATAATGCATAATATGTACTATACCATAATGTAAGATAATGCATAATATGTACTATACCATAATGTAAGATAATGCATAATATGTACTATACCATAATGTAAGATAATGCATAATATGTACTATACCATAATGTAAGATAATGCATAATATGTACTATACCATAATGTAAGATAATGCATAATATGTACTATACCATAATGTAAGATAATGCATAATATGTACTATACCATAATGTAAGATAATGCATAATATGTACTATACCATAATGTAAGATAATGCATAATATGTACTATACCATAATGTAAGATAATGCATAATATGTACTATACCATAATGTAAGATAATGCATAATATGTACTATACCAAGAAATAGTTTAGTTTAGAATACTAGCTTTGGGAGTTAGTGGTGGGAGTTGGAATCTCTCTTTTTTGGGCACTAGGGAGGGTTTTAACCTCCGATCTCCGGGTTACAAAACCGGTGCTTTGGGAACTAAGCTACTAGGGCTAGTGGGATCAGTTAAGGTATTTATTTTCTAATAGGCCGACTAGGGGGTTAAGGATAAGGAAGATTATGAAGTAGAGGACGGAGGCGATTTGGCCAATAATAATAAATGGGTGTTCTACTGGTATTCCTCCAATTCATGTAAGGATTATTACGTCTGCAACTAAGAGTCAAAATAAGAATTGGGCTAGGGGTCGGAAGGTTAATCCTTGTTGTTTTGATGTGTGGAGCAGGGGAACGAGCATTAAGACAAGGATAGAAAATAGTAGGGCTAGGACTCCTCCCAGTTTGTTTGGAATTGATCGTAGGATAGCGTAGGCGAAAAGGAAGTATCATTCAGGCTTAATGTGTGGGGGTGTGACTAGTGGGTTGGCTGGGGTGAAGTTTTCTGGGTCTCCTAAAAGGTTGGGGGAGAATAGGGCTAATGCTGTTAGGGCTAATAGTAAGATTGCAAATCCTAGAATGTCTTTGTAGGAGAAGTAGGGGTGGAATGGGATTTTATCTGAGTCTGAGTTTAAGCCAACGGGGTTGTTGGAACCTGTTTCGTGGAGAAATAGGGCGTGTAAGGCGGTGGCTGCAACGACTGCGAATGGAAGTAGAAAGTGGAAGGCGAAGAATCGAGTAAGAGTGGCATTGTCGACGGAGAAGCCACCTCAGATTCATTGTACTAATGCATTGCCTACGTATGGGACGGCGGAAAGGAGGTTTGTAATGACGGTGGCTCCTCAAAAGGATATTTGTCCTCACGGTAAAACATAGCCCACAAATGCGGTTATTATTACTAGGAGGAGTAGTACGACTCCGATGTTTCATGTCTCTTTATAGACATATGAGCCATAGTATAAACCTCGACCAATATGTAGGTAAATGCAAATGAAAAAGAATGATGCCCCGTTGGCGTGAAGGTTTCGGATAACTCATCCGTAGTTAACGTCTCGGCAGATGTGGGCTACAGATGAAAATGCTGTTGAGACGTCGGAGGTGTAGTGTATTGCCAGGAAGAGTCCTGTGAGAATTTGCATAATTAAGCAGAGGAGGAGTAATGAGCCAAAGTTTCATCACGCAGAGATGTTTGATGGGGCTGGGAGGTCAATTAGTGCACTATTTGCGATTTTTAGTAGGGGGTGGGTTTTTCGTAGGCTGGCCATTAAGGGGTTCTTATAGTTGAACAACAACGGTGGTTTTTCAAGTCATTAGTCTTGGTTAAAATCCGAGTGAGAATTATGAATTATATTTTTTTTATATTTTTATTAGGAATGGTGGTGGGTTTAGTAGCGGTTGCTTCTAACCCTGCGCCTTATTTTGCTGCTTTGGGGTTGGTAGTGGCAGCGGGGGCTGGTTGTGGTGTGTTGGCGGGACATGGGGGATCTTTTTTGTCTTTGGTTTTGTTTTTGATTTATTTGGGTGGGATGTTAGTTGTGTTTGCTTATTCTGCGGCCTTGGCTGCAGAGCCTTTTCCTGAGACTTGAGGAGACCGTACGGTGTTAGGTTATGTTTTAGTTTACTTATTGGCGGTGGGAGTGGCTGCGTGATGATTACAGGATGGGTGATTTGAGGGGTCCTGGGTTGTGTTGGATGGGGAAGGGTTTTCTGTATTGCGGGGGGATTCAAGCGGGGTTGCTTTGATGTACTCTTTTGGAGGGGGTATGTTAGTTGTGTGTGGGTGGGTTTTATTGTTGACTTTGTTTGTGGTTTTAGAGTTAACGCGGGGTTTAAGTCGAGGCGCCATTCGGGCAGTTTAAAGGGTGATTATAATAATAATGAGTAGGCTGGTTAGGAGAAAAGTGGTTAAATATGTTTTGATCATGCCTTGCTGTAGGTTACTTACTGTTGAGGCTATTTTAGTTTGAGTTGAGGCTAGGCCTTTTGGCCCTGCGGCCTCAAGTCATGTCTGATCAACAAGTTGGGTAGCAATAAGTTGTCCTAGTGTAAGGTTGAGTTTTGGGGCGAGGTGATGAACAGTTGCGGGGAAGTAGCCTAGTATATTTGAGAAATTATGGACGGGAAGAATAGGGGTTACTTTGAACTGTTTGGATGTTATTGTTGCTAGTTCTATAGCAATTAGGAAGCCGATAATTGTTACTGTAAGGGCTGCGAGTTTAAGGGCTGGGGGTATGGTTATAATTGGGGTTTTGGTTGGAAGCATGTTGGATGTGATGATTAGGCCTGCAATAATGCTTCCTCAGGCTAGTCGTTTAATGGGGTTAATTACTGCTGGGTCGTTTTCGTTAATGGGAGAAAGTGGGAGAAATCGGGGCGTTCCCATGGTTACAAAGAAAATTACTCGAAAGCTATAAACTGCAGTGAAGGAGGTGGCGATTAGAGTTAGAGCGAGGGCTCAGGCATTTAGATGGGAAGTGTTAAGGGCTTCAATGATGGCATCTTTTGAGAAGAAGCCGGCTAGGAAAGGTGTACCGGTGAGTGCTAAGCTTCCGATGGTGAGGCAGGAGGATGTAAGTGGTATTAGTTTGTGTAAGCCTCCCATTTTTCGGATGTCTTGTTCGTCATTTAGGCTGTGAATAATAGACCCCGAGCAGAGGAATAGTATAGCCTTGAAAAAGGCGTGGGTGCAGATGTGAAGGAATGCTAGTTGGGGTTGATTAAGTCCAATTGTTACTATTATCAAGCCTAATTGGCTTGATGTTGAAAAAGCTACAATTTTTTTGATATCATTTTGTGTTAGAGCACATGTGGCGGTAAATAAGGTTGTTAGTGCGCCTAGACATAAGCAGGTGGTCAGGGCTAGTTGATTGTTTTCTATTAAGGGATGAATGCGGATTAGTAGGAAGATTCCTGCAACAACCATAGTACTTGAGTGTAATAGGGCAGAAACTGGTGTGGGACCTTCTATGGCTGAGGGCAGTCAAGGGTGAAGCCCAAATTGGGCTGATTTGCCTGTGGCAGCTAAAATTAGGCCGAGAAGTGGAAGTGTTATGTTGAAGTCTTTAGAAAGAAGGAAAATTTGTTGGATTTCCCAAGAATTGAGGTTTGTTGCAATTCATACTATGCTTAGAATTAACCCAATATCTCCGACTCGGTTGTAAAGAACAGCTTGTAGGGCGGCTGTGTTGGCGTCGGCACGACCATATCATCAGCCAATAAGGAGAAATGACATAATGCCAACGCCCTCCCAGCCGATGAAAAGTTGGAATATGTTGTTGGCGGTAACTAAAATAATTATTGCTACAAGGAAGAGCAGAAGGTATTTAAAGAATCGGTTTATGTTAGGATCTGAGTGTATATATCAAGATGCAAATTCTAGGATAGATCATGTGACAAACAGAGCAATGGGGGTAAAGACTAGTGAGTAAAGGTCGAATTTAAAACTAATGTTGATGTCAAAATTTATGATGTTTATTCAGTGTCAGTTGGTTACAATGCTCTCTGTTCCTTGATCTAGAAAGATTATTAGTGGAAGGAGGCTGACAAAAAATGCGGTGCTGACGGCTGTTTTCACATGGGTGACGGCTCAAGTTGATTTTAAGGGGTTTGGGTTTAAGGATGTAAGTAGTGGGTAGAGAAGTAGGCCTAGTGTAAGGATGAGGGAGGATGATAGGATTAGGGGTGTAGTGTACATTATTTTTGCTTGGATTTGCACCAAGAGTTTTTGGTTCCTAAGACCAATGGATGAGCTATTATCCTTCAAAAATACGAGTGAGCTATGGATTTTAACCATAGATGTAAAGAATTAGCAGTTCTTACTACCCAGGGTCTCTCTCGGCGGATAAAAGGATTTTAACCTTTATTTTTAGAACCACAATCTAATGTTTTGAGTTAAACTATATCTACAGTAGCATCATCCTCATATGAGTTCTGGCTTTGTTACTAATAAGATGATTGGAATAAGATGTATGGATAGGAGGAGGTGTTCTCGTGTGTGGAAGGGTTGTAGGTTAATAATATGTGCTGGGGTTGGCCCTCGTTGAGATATTAGGAACAAGTAGAGAGAGTAGGCGGCGGTAATTAAAGTGCCGAGCCCTGTTAAGATTAAGGTTCAGGGAGATCAGTTGAATATTGCTGTGATAATTATAAGTTCTCCTATTAGATTAGGTAAGGGGGGTAAAGCGAGGTTGGCTAGGTTAGCAATGAATCATCAAGCTGCTGTAAGAGGGAAGATTATTTGTAGGCCTCGGGCTAGAATTATGGTTCGGCTGTGAGTTCGCTCGTAGGCTGTATTGGCCAGGCAGAATAGTGCTGAAGATACTAGGCCATGGGCAATTATAAGAATGATTGCACCGGTGAATCCTCAGGGAGTTTGGATTAGAATGCCTGCTGCTACTAGTCCTATGTGGCTGACGGAGGAGTAGGCAATTAGGGACTTTAGGTCTGTTTGTCGTAGACAGATGGAGCCGGTTATAATAATGCCCCATAGAGCTAGGATAATAAATGGATAAGCTATGTCTTTAGTTAGGGGGTCTAAAATGACTGTTATACGCATTATTCCGTAGCCACCAAGTTTTAGAAGAATTGCTGCTAGGACTATAGATCCCGCCACGGGGGCTTCTACGTGGGCTTTGGGTAATCATAGATGGACGCCGTAAAGGGGTATTTTTACTAGGAAGGCGATAAGACAGCCCGCTCATCAGATTTTATCGCCCCAGGAGTAGAGGGTGAGGGGTTGGGAATATTGTAGTACAAGCATTGAGAGGGTGCCCGTGCTTTGTTGTAATAGTAAAAGGGCAACTAATAAAGGAAGGGAGCCGGCTAGAGTATAAAATAAAAAGTATGTACCTGCGTTAAGGCGTTCGGTTTGATTTCCCCATCGAGTAATAATGATAAGGGTTGGGATAAGGGTGGCTTCAAATATAATGTAAAATATGATAATTTCGGTTGCTCCAAAGGCTATAATTAAAAAGGTTTGTAGGGAAGCCAATAGTGTGATGTATATTCGTTGACGGGTTAGTGGCTCTTGGTTGATGTGATTTTGGCTGGCGAGGATTATTAGTGGAAGTAATCAACAAGTGAGTACTAATAGAGGCGTAGAAAGAGGATCTGTGCCTAGATAAAGGTTAGAGGTTGCTCAGCCAGTTTCTGAATTTCATTTTAATCAGGTTAAACTCATTATGGCAATGAGAAGACTATGAGCGGTTGTAGAGGATCATAGTCATTTTGGTGAAATTAATCAGATTGTTGGGAATAGCATGATTGTGGGAATTAGAATTTTTAACATTGTAGTAGGTTGAGGTTCTGAAGATGGTCTGTGCCATGTGTTCGTGCTGTGGCGACTAACAAGGCTAGACCTGCACTGGCTTCACAGGCTGAAAAAGCTAAGAGAAGAATGGGGGCTGCAGAGAAGGCTGTTGCTTCTAGTTGTAGTGCTCAGAGAGCCAATGCAACGAATAAAGACAATATTATACCTTCTAGACACAGGAGGGCTGAGAGCAAATGGGTGCGGTGAAAGGCTAGTCCTATTAACCCTAAAATGAATGCTGATGTGAAGGTGAAGTGTACTGGTGTCATAAGGGGGTCGTGGATTTAAACCACGGTTTTCTGAGCCGAAATCAGAGGTCTTGTGTTGGACTAACTCCCTATTCTGCTCACTCGAGCCCTCCTTGAATTCATTCGTAAACGAGCCCTAATGTAAGTAGAACTAGGATGGTTGTGGCTCAGAAAAGGGTAAGAGTGGGATTAGCTAGTTGGTTTGCCCACGGTAATGGAAGAAGAAGGGCGATTTCTAGGTCAAATAAGAGGAAGAGGATGGCAACTAAAAAAAATCGTAGGGAAAAGGGCAGTCGTGCTGATCCGAGGGGGTCAAAACCGCATTCGTATGGTGAAAGTTTTTCTGTATTTGGGTGCATTTGGGGAAGTCAAAAAGAGACGAAAGCTAAAAGCACGGAGAGGGCTGAAGTAATTAGTAGAATAGTTGTGATTAAATTCATTATCTTTCCTTGGATTTTAACCAAGACTGAATGATTGGAAGTCACTTGTACTGACTTTAGATACTAGAAAGATTATGAGCCTCATCAGTAGATGGAAACGTATAGGAATAGTCATACAACGTCTACGAAATGTCAGTATCAAGCGGCTGCTTCAAAGCCAAAGTGATGGTTAGAGGTGAAGTGGTATTTGATTTGTCGTAGGAGGCAGACGGCTAGAAATGTGGATCCAATAATTACGTGAAGGCCGTGGAAGCCTGTAGCTACAAAGAATGTTGATCCGTAAACGCCATCGGCGATTGTAAAAGGAGCTTCGTAATATTCTATTGCTTGAAGAGCGGTAAAGTAAAAACCTAGTAGAATAGTAAGTGTTAGGGAGTGAATTGCTTGTTTTCGTTCACCTTCTATTAAACTGTGGTGAGCTCAGGTAACTGTTACGCCGGATGCAAGAAGAACAGCAGTATTTAAGAGCGGAACTTCGAATGGATCAAGTGTAGTAATCCCTGTTGGGGGCCAGCAACCCCCAAGTTCTGGGGTGGGGGCCAGGCTGGAGTGATAGAAGGCTCAGAAGAATCCGAGGAAGAAGAAAACTTCGGATGTAATAAAAAGAATCATTCCATATCGTAAGCCTTTTTGAACGGGTGGAGTGTGGTGGCCTTGGAATGTCCCCTCTCGGATGATGTCTCGTCATCATTGATATATTGTGAGCAGAAGTAGGATTAATCCTGCTGTTATGAGAGTGGTTAGGTGGAAATGAAATCAGATTGCAAGACCTGATGTTATTAGGAAAGCTGCTACTGCGCCGGTTAAGGGTCAGGGGCTTGGGTCAACCATGTGATATGCGTGTGCTTGGTGGGCCATTAGACGTTTTCTTGTAGATACAGGCTTAAAAGAAGAACAAATACGTATGCTTGAATTATAGCTACTGCAACTTCTAGAAGTGTGAGTAGGAATAAAACAGTGGCAGTTAAGACTGCTACTGTTGGTATTATTGGAAGTAGTACGAAAGCGGCGGTAGCGATAAGTTGAATTAAAAGGTGGCCGGCAGTCAGATTGGCAGTAAGTCGTACGCCCAGGGCCAAAGGGCGAATAAATAAACTAATAGTTTCAATGATGATTAGTACGGGGATCAGGGGCACAGGGGTTCCTTCTGGTAGAAGATGGCCTAGGGCTGCTGTTGGTTGATTTCGTAGACCAATAATTACTGTGGCCAATCAGAGAGGAACGGCTAGTCCTATATTTAGAGATAGTTGTGTTGTGGGGGTAAAGGTGTAAGGTAATAAGCCAAGTATGTTGAGAGATAGCAAGAAAATTATTAAAGACATTAAGATTAAGGCTCACTTATGTCCTCCGGGGTTTAGTGGGAGGAGAAGCTGCTGGGTAAACCGGTTGATAAATCAGCTTTGAAGCGTAATTAGACGGTTGTTTAATCATCGGTCTGAGGGTGAAGGGTAGAGAACTCAGGGGAATACTAATGCTACGGCAATTAGAGGTACTCCTAAGTATGTGGGGCTTATGAATTGGTCGAAAAAGCTTAGTGTCATGGTCAGTTTCAGGGCTCAGTTTTAGGCTTTTCGGCACTAAGTGTTGTGGGTTCATTAGTAAAAGTGTGTTTTAAAACTTTGGAGGGAATAATTATTAAAAAAATTAATCAAGAAAATAAAAGGATTGCAAATCAAGGGGCTGGATTTAGTTGGGGCATGTCATTAGGGGTGGTTGGGAGTCACCAATTATTAGCTTAAAAGGCTAACGCTTATCCCTGTTTAGCTTCCTAATGAGGCGTCTTCAAGCATGAGAGAGGATCAGTTTTCGAAATGTTCTAAAGGGACGGCTTCTACGACGATAGGCATAAAACTGTGATTGGCCCCGCAGATTTCAGAGCATTGTCCGTAGAATACACCGGGACGTGAGGCGATAAAAGCTGTTTGGTTTAATCGACCAGGGACGGCGTCCATTTTTACACCTAGTGAGGGTACGGCTCATGAATGGAGAACATCTTCGGCTGAAATTAATACTCGAACAGGCGACTCTATCGGAATCACTATTCGATGATCAGCTTCAAGAAGACGGAATTGTCCTGGGGTAAGGTCTTGGGTTGGGATTATATATGAGTCAAAATTAAGGTCCTCGTAGTCTGTGTATTCGTAACTTCAATATCACTGATGGCCTACGGCTTTGACAGTTAAATGTGGATCATTGATTTCATCTATTAGGTAAAGAATTCGTAGGGAGGGGAGGGCAATGAGGATAAGGATAATTGCTGGGAGAACTGTTCAGACAATTTCGATTTCTTGGGAGTCTAAAATGTATTTGTTGGTTAGTTTAGTTGATACTATTGCAACAATAATGTATAAAACTAAGGTACTAATAAGGAAAACAATTATTAGTGCATGATCATGAAAGTGAAGGAGTTCTTCTATTACAGGTGAGGCCGCGTCTTGGAATCCTAATTGTGAGGGATGTGCCATTAAGCTAAACTAGCTTAAGATACGCAAGGTTTTAACTTGCAATTTTGCCTTGACAAAGCAATGTAATAAACGGTTTTACTAGTGTCTCATGAAAAGAAAGTGGCAGAGTGGCTATGCGGCTGGCTTGAAACTAGTCTATGGGGGTTCAATTCCTTCCTTTCTCGTCAGGGTTGAACTTGTACGAATGCTGGTTCTTCAAATGTATGATAAGGTGGGGGGCATCCGTGAAGTCATTCTACATTTGTGGGTGTCAGTTCAACGAATAGAACTTTTCGTTTTGCTGTAAAAGCTTCTCAGAGAATAAATAGGAACATAATCACTGCTACTAGAGAGATTAAGGAGCCGATAGAAGAAATTGTGTTTCAAAGAGTGTAGGCATCTGGGTAGTCAGAGTATCGTCGTGGCATTCCGGCAAGGCCTAGAAAGTGTTGTGGAAAGAATGTCAGGTTGACTCCAGCGAATATTACCCCAAAATGGATTTTTGTTCAGGTATCATGGAGAGTGTATCCGGTAAATAATGGGAATCAGTGGACAAAAGCGCCCATGATTGCAAAGACGGCTCCTATTGATAAAACGTAGTGGAAATGTGCAACTACATAATAGGTGTCGTGTAACATAATGTCCAGGGATGAATTAGCTAACACGATTCCTGTTAAACCTCCAACTGTAAATAGGAAAATAAAACCCAGTGCTCAGAGAAGGGGGGTCTCTCATTTAATTGAACTTCCATGTAGTGTTGCTAGTCAACTAAATACTTTTACTCCTGTGGGGATTGCAATAATTATTGTTGCCGAGGTGAAGTATGCTCGAGTGTCTACGTCTATTCCTACTGTAAACATGTGATGGGCTCATACAATGAAGCCTAAGAGACCAATAGCTATTATAGCTCAAACCATTCCCATATACCCGAATGGTTCTTTTTTACCTGAGTAGTAGGCTACAATATGAGAAATTATTCCGAAACCAGGCAGGATTAAGATGTAGACTTCCGGGTGTCCAAAGAATCAGAATAGGTGTTGGTATAGGATAGGGTCTCCTCCTCCAGCGGGGTCAAAGAAAGTGGTGTTTAAATTTCGATCGGTGAGGAGTATTGTAATTCCGGCGGCTAAAACAGGTAAAGACAATAAGAGAAGGACGGCTGTAATTAAGACAGCTCAAACAAATAAAGGTGTTTGATACTGGGAGATGGCTGGTGGTTTCATATTAATAATTGTTGTAATAAAATTAATTGCACCAAGAATGGAAGAAACTCCGGCTAAATGTAGGGAGAAAATAGTTAAATCTACGGAGGCTCCGGCATGGGCAAGGTTTCCGGCTAACGGGGGGTAAACTGTTCACCCCGTACCAGCTCCTGCTTCTACTCCGGAGGAAGCGAGAAGAAGAATAAAAGAAGGGGGAAGAAGTCAAAAGCTCATGTTATTTATTCGCGGGAAGGCTATGTCAGGGGCTCCAATCATTAATGGAACCAATCAATTTCCAAAGCCTCCAATCATAATTGGCATTACTATAAAGAAAATTATAACAAAGGCGTGGGCAGTTACGATAACATTATAAATCTGGTCATCACCTAAAAGGGATCCGGGTTGGCTCAGCTCTGCCCGAATTAACAGGCTAAGAGCGGTTCCAACTATTCCGGCTCAGGCACCGAATACTAGATAAAGGGTGCCAATGTCTTTGTGGTTGGTAGAAAAGAATCAGCGTGTGATTGCCACAGGTAAGATGGCTGAGAGTCTAAGCGGTGGATTGTAGCTCCACAGACAGGGGTTTGAGCCCTCTTCTTATCACAGTCTCGTGGTGTAAAGCACATTAGATTGCAAGTCTAAAAGAGCGGAGTAGTTTCCTGCCGGGGCTTTCCCCGCCTTTTTCTAGGCGGCGGGGAAAGGTAGATGAATGCTCGCTGGCTTGAGCGCTTAGCTGTTAACTAGGAGTTTGTAGGATCGAGGCCTTCTCATCTAGGAGGGCTTTAGCTTAATTAAAGTGTCTGGGTTGCATTCAGAAGATGTGGGATAAAGTCCTGCAAGTCTTAGCAGAGACTAGGAGATTTTCACTCCTGCTTAGAGCTTTGAAGGCTCTTGGTCTGGTTTATCCTAAGTCTCTAGTAGGTTAATGCTACGATGGCGGGGGTGAGGGGGAGGAGTATTAAGGTTAGGATAGTGAAGATGGTTAGAGGTAGGGCTGATTGTGTGCTTGTGAGTCGTCAAGGGGTGATTGAGTTGGTTGTGTTGGGTGCGATTGTAAGGGTTATGGAGTAGCATAGGCGGAGATAGAAGTAAAGACTTAGTAGGGCACTGAGGGCTATTAGAGTAGCGATGGCTGGTAATCCTTGTTTTGTTAATTCTTGTAAAATTAATCATTTTGGTATAAAACCAGTTAATGGAGGAAGGCCCCCTAGAGAGAGTAAAGTGAGGGCTATTATTGTGGCAATGGCGGGGTTTTTGGATCAGGTAAGTGCCAGTGAGTTTATTTTTGTTACCATGTTTGTTTTAAAAGTTAGAAATGTTGCGGAGGTTATAATAATATAGGTTCCTAATGCCAAGATGGTGAGTTGGGGGGTATATTGGAGAATTACGATTATTCAACCCAGGTGTGCAATTGATGAGTAGGCAAGGATTTTTCGTAGTTGGGTTTGGTTTATCCCGCCCCATCCGCCAACCAGGGTTGAAAGGATGCCTAAAAGAATTAGTACTGTGGGTTCAATGTTGTGTGAAATTTGGATAAGTAGTGCAAAGGGGGCTAGTTTTTGTCAGGTCGATAAAATTAGTCCGGTGGTTAAATCAAGCCCTTGAAGTACTTCTGGTAGTCAGAAATGTAGGGGGGCCAAACCTACTTTAAGTGCTAGTGCGAGTAGGGCGGTGTTTGCGGCGATGGGGTGGGAGAGATGTATAATATTTCATTCTCCTGTGAGTCATGCATTGGTGGTGCTGGCAAATAGGATTGTTGCGGCAGCGGTTGCTTGAATGAGAAAATATTTTGTGGTAGCCTCTACTGCTCGTGGGTGATGGTGTTGGGCTATTAAAGGAATGATAGCTATGGTATTAATTTCTAGTCCCATTCAAGCTAGTAGTCAGTGAGAGCTGGCGAATGTTAGAGTTGTTCCTAGGCCCAGGCTAAATAGGAAAATGGTAAGTACGTATGGGTTCATTAGTAAGGGAAGGGATTTAACCTACATTTTTGGGGTATGGGCCCAAAAGCTTAATTTAGCTTACCTTGCTTAGAAAGTGGTGTAGTGGAAGCACCTGGAGTTTTGATCTCTTGGGTATAGGTTCGAGTCCTTTCTTTCTAGGAGCTGGGAGGAATTTAACCTTCGTGGTTCACTCTATCAAAGTGGTCCTTAAGCATTCAGGCACAGCTCCGTGTTTTATAGTTGTGGGGGAAGCCCTGCAAATGCGATGGGGAGCGCCGTATGTCAGAGGATCAGGGCTAAGGTCAGAGGGAGGAAGTTTTTTCAGATGAGGTGTATCAGTTGGTCATAACGGAATCGTGGGTAGGAGGCTCGGATTCATAAAAACAGAATTGACAGAAATGCAGCTTTGATTATTAAGTTGATGGAGGTGAGCTCTGGGATAGTTGGGATGTGTGAGGCTCCGAGGAATAAAATGGTTGATAGTGTATTTATTAGTAAAATATTAGCATATTCTGCTAGGAAAAATAGTGTAAATGGGCCTCCTGCATATTCTACGTTAAAACCAGAGACCAGTTCTGATTCGCCTTCGGTTAAATCGAATGGGGCTCGGTTTGTTTCTGCTAGGGTTGAGATGTATCATATAGCTGCTAGGGGTCAGGCTGGCAGAAGAAGTCAAGTGGCTTCTTGAGTGATGTTAAATAATTGAAGGGTAAACCCTCCTGTGAATACAATAATAGAAAGTAAAATCAGTCCGAGACTGACTTCGTATGAAATGGTTTGGGCTACAGCACGTAGTGCACCAATAAGAGCATATTTTGAATTGGATGCTCAGCCTGAGCCTAAAATTGAGTATACTGCTAGACTTGATAGGGCAAGGATAAATAAAACTCCCAGGTTTAGGTCAATGACGGGGTATGGTATAGGCAGGGGTGCTCATAACATTAAAGCTAGTGTTAAGGCTATGGTTGGTGCAGCGATGAATAGAAAGGGGGATGAGGTTGAAGGGCGAACGGGCTCTTTAATAAAAAGTTTTACGCCGTCTGCGATTGGTTGAAGAAGTCCATAAGGTCCTACTACATTTGGGCCTTTACGTAATTGTATGTAGCCTAATACCTTTCGTTCAGTCAGGGTGAGGAAGGCTACAGCTAATAGGACTGGGACGATGTAAGCAAGGGGGTTAATTAGGTGGATAAGTAGGAGTGATAGCATAACTGAGGAGAGGATTTGAACCTCTGAGGGAAAGGGCTTAGGCCTTTTGCAATTACCGGGCTCTGCCACCTTAGTAGTCCATTGTCTTAGGAGGAGGTTGTGCTTTTCTTTGTTTAATTAAGTTAATTTCATTAAGTGGAAATAAGGCGTGCTTGAAGTATTGGCCTTGTTTTTCCGGTCCTTTCGTACTAGGAAAAATAGCTTTACAGATAGAAACTGACCTGGATTGCTCCGGTCTGAACTCAGATCACGTAGGACTTTAATCGTTGAACAAACGAACCCTTAATAGCGGCTGCACCATTAGGATGTCCTGATCCAACATCGAGGTCGTAAACCCTTTCGTCGATATGGACTCTTGGAAAGGATTGCGCTGTTATCCCTAGGGTAACTTGGTTCGTTGATCGGCCTTAGGCCGGATCTTTTGGTCAGATATTCTGAGACTTAGAGATGTCTCTCTTGGTTTAAGGTTTAAGCCCGTACCACATGGGGGCTATATTTTCCCCCGCGGTCGCCCCAACCGAAGACGTAGACCATTGGTATGCTTAGTTTAAATTTCTTTTTGTTGGAAGTATTGATGCAGTTGGTCGTTAGTCTTAAGCTCCAAAGGGTCTTCTCGTCTTGTATTTTTATGCCCGCTTCTGCACGGGGAGATCAATTTCATTGACCAGAAAAAGGAGACAGTTAAGCCCTCGTCTCGCCATTCATACAGGTCTTCATTTAAAAGACAAGTGATTGCGCTACCTTAGCACGGTCAAAATACCGCGGCCATTTAACTTAAAGTCACTGGGCAGGCAGGACCTCCTATACATTGATTTTTGCAGGAGGCGATGTTTTTGGTAAACAGGCGAGGCTTGTGTTTGCCGAGTTCCTTCTTTTTCTTTTAGTCTTTCCTTTAGATTATAGCCCGCCAGTGTGGGGTTAACGATTAAGTTTGTTGGTGGTATTTGCTTGGTCTTTTTGTAGACCACATTTCCCGCTGAGATTGGGGTCGTTAATTGTTAGTGGAGGGTCCGATCTAACTTACACATGGGCTAGGAGAAGGGGGGGGGCCTTCTTATTACTCATTTTAGCAGGGTCATTTCCATGTTAGCATGGAAAGGCCTAGTATAGGTAGGGGTTTAGGAGTAGTTTATGGGAATAATAGATTTATTGTCTGCCTGAGCTTTAACGCTTTCTTGACAGGTGGCTGCTTTTAGGCCCACTGGAGCAGTAATCTTGGTTAGTATAATCCTTAACCTCCTGGGAAAGGTTGTATCCTTGTTCAAATGGGCTGTACCCCATTTGAATAACTCTCGTATTTTTCTCGGTTCGTTAATGAGCAATGGCTTAAAATTTGGGTTGAGGAGTACGAGGCTGAACTTCTATCCAATTCCTAGGCAACCAGCTATCACCAGGTTTCGGTAGGTTTGTCACCGCTACCGGGAGATCTTCCCACTCTTTTGCCACAGAGACGGGTTGGCCCTGTCATAGGCTGTCTCGGGGTAGCTCACTTGGTTTCGGGGGTGTTGAACTAAAGGTCTCTTTGCTCAAGGGTTTCTAGCTAAATCATGATGCAAAAGGTACGAGGTTTAAGCTCTGCTTTTTTGGGCTTTGATGGGTTGTTTCATTTCTCTTTCAGCTTTCCCTTGCGGTACTTTGTCTATTGCTTCAGTGAGTGCCTTTTCCGTCGCCCGTACTATGGCAGTAGAATGGTTTAGTTAATTGGATTAGAGTAATGTAAAATTAGAAATGTTGTAAGTTTAACTTTAATGTGAGAGCTAGCTTTTTAGCTCAGAACGATCCAACTTGCATGGATGTAGGCTCAGTGTAAGGGAGGTGCCTGACTGTCTCGGCCACGTTCTGATGTTCCAAGTACACCTTCCGGTACACTTACCATGTTACGACTTGCCTCCCCGGTTCATAGTTTGTGTGGTTATTTACGTGTTGTAGGGGGTGGTGGGGAGAGTGACGGGCGGTGTGTACGCGTCTCAGAGCCTGGTTCAAAAAGACTCTCTATTTGTTTTTTACTACTAAATCCACCTTCGAGCACTAGATTTCATGGTGCTGTTCGTAATATTCTGCTAGGAGAAAATGTAGCCCATTTCTTCCCACCTCGTGAGCTACACCTCGACCTGACGTTTTGGGATGTACTCATTTTGCTTACTATTGAACCTTCACAGGGTGAGCTTGCGACGGCGGTATATAGGCGGAGGAAACAAGGGGTGGTGAGGTTTAACGGGGGTTATCGGTTCTAGAACAGGCTCCTCTAGGTGGGTCTGAGACACCGTCAAGTCCTTTGGGTTTTAAGCTAGCGCTTGTAGTACCCTGGCGGATGTATTTGTATATATGACATCTGGGTTTAAGGCTGAGCATAGTGGGGTATCTAATCCCAGTTTGTTTCTCAGTTTTCGTGGTGTCAGGTAAATAATAAAGCTACCTTCGTGTTAGGGCTTCGTATCTTCGGGGTGCGTGTGACGGCTCGAAAGAACTTTGGCTTTAATTTTCGTTGTTTCCTAAACCACTCTTTACGCCGTGTCAGTCAACTAGGGTCTCTCGTATAACCGCGGTGGCTGGCACGAGTTTTACCGACCCTCTTGGCCCTAACTAAGTCAAGTTTTCACTTATGGCTTAATGTTTGTTACTGCTGAGTTCCCTTGGGGGTGTGGCGTAGCAAGGCGTCTTGGGCTAAGAAGGTGTGCCTGATACCAGCTCCTCGTCCCCGGACGGGGGATTGAGGGCATTCTCACAGGGGTGCGGATACTTGCATGTATAGATTGGGCTAAAGCTGATAGTAAAGTCGGGACCAGGCCTTTGTGCCTACGGAATTTTTTAGGATTCATCTTAACATCTTCAGTGTTATGCTTTATTTAAGCTACGCTAGC